TGATATCTAACATAATGCATAAAAGGATCCTTGAACAACCATAAGATGTCCTGAAAATCTTTAGCAAAGACTTCAACAAAATGTTCTACTTTTCCATAGAAATACATTCGCTCAACGAGGACTCGAGAGGATGTTGATCGTAAATGAGAGGATTGGTTACATAGAAAAAAGACGGTGGATTCATATTCATATACATGAGAATTATATAGAAACAATAAAAATCTTGGATTACTTTTTAAAAAAACAGCAATAGAGTTCTTTGGAGTAATAAGACTATTCGCATTAAAATACTCGTGGAGAAAGAACCGTAATAAATATAACGAGGAGGCATCCTTTACCCAGTATCGAAGGAATTGAACCAAGATTTCGGGACAAATGGGGTGGGGTAGTAGTACATCTAACACATAATTTAAATGTAACAATTTGTCCTCGAAAAAGGGAAATATTGAATGAATTGATTGCAAATTATGAGATTTTTCAATTTCTTTCCCTTCTAAAAAAGCTACCAACCGTAGGGAAAATGGAATTTCCGCCACAACAGCAAATCCCTCTGATATAATTTGAGAATCCAACTTATTGTTGTGCCAAAAAATTGGATTTTGGTTAGACTCAGTAGTAGCAATACTCAAATTAATCGGTTGATACATTCGCGTAATTAACTGTTTCACACTCAGTGAACTAGATTTATTGTCATAACCCCCACTTTCCAATGAAATCGTCGAGCTATTTAAACCATGATCATGAGCAAGTGCATAAATATACTCCCGAAAAAGAAGTGGGTATAGCAAGTCGTGTTGTTGAGATCTATCTAGTTCGAAACAGACTTGAAATTCCTTCATTTGAAATTCGATTAAAAACAAAGGAACAAAGGTAAGTAAGTTAGTGGGCGATCAAACGATACATAGTGCGATACCGTGAAAACAAAGTATTGTAGTAAAATAAAGTAGATACCTTGAAAACGGGTCAACCCATCAACGGATTCTCTATCCTCTCATTTGCAGTTAATTTAATTGGTTTATATTTGTTATACTCTAACAAAGTGGTTAGAAACCCTTTATTTTTTCACTCCAATCGCTCTTTTGATTTTGAAAAAAAAAAAACAACTATCTTTCTTTATCAATATACTGCTTCTTCTACACATTCATCTACAACCCATAATAGGGATTCACGAATAGTTAGGACTCATTAAATAAATCGATAATTCACTCATGGGAAACCCTTTCCCCGCGTTAGGAACTAATATCTTTTTAACGTTTAATTAGGTCGGATAATCATTCAAATTAAGAAACGAAGCTCGTTACTTTTTGTTTCCCTCTAATTGGAACCCTAGGGCTCTATCCATTTATTCACTCAACCCAACTTTGAATTCAATTTCTTTTGTTCCGCGCCAAGAATTCAAACTTGGTTTTGTATCGATTGAAAAAGAATAAAAGATTCTCATAATTATCCATTGATACGACATGCTGTTTTTTCCATTCATTCCTTTCAGGATCAGTCGTAGTCTTACAAACTCCCCCGAAGATTTGGACGAATCTTTGCTTCATAGAAATGTGTAAAAGATGCTAGCCGTACTTAAAAGCCGAGTACTCTACCATTGAGTTAGCAACCCAAAGAATTCGAATGGGTAGATCGAATCGGAATAAAAAGAAATAAACGAAATTAAATTTCACAACGGAATCACAATATTAAACTAGCAAGAACTCGAAAAAAAAAAAATTTCGAATTGATTCTGAACATAAAAAGAAAAAAAAAACCTATAGGACGGAGATAAATGAGTCTGTTTCTCCACGATCAAATTATATTTGTTCAATACACTATTGTCAACATGACATTGAATATCAAGATTGCGAAAAGACTAAAAAAAAAAAATGACGAAAACAAAAAGAGTGAATTGTTTATTTATTAAATATTAAATTAAAAATGAAACTAAAATCAAAATAACAAATATAATTTTATATAGTAATAAATAGGTATAATAAATATCGAAATTAATAAAGAATATCTAATTCTTTAGATAAATAAAAAACTTTACGAATACCTTTTTCGATAAATACTTGAAAAAACCGAAAAGAAAGAGGTATGAATAGAACAAAAGGGGGGATAGTAAAATAGTAAAGAAAAAATTCTACAAAACTAGATAAGACTCCTCCACACCCTCTTTTTTGTTCTATTCCTTAATAGAATTTCGTTTTATTAAGACTAAGTTCTGTAAAAACCCCCGCTTTCTTTGAAATATCATGAATGGTTCCTGTAGGTTGGGCGCCCTTGTCAAGGAAATATAGAATAGCAGGAACATTTAAATGGGTTTGATTATTTATCGGATCATAAAAACCCACTTTCCGAAGATCTCTTCCTTCTCTTCGGGATCGACCATCAATTGCAACGATTCGATAAACGGCTCATTGGGATAGATATAGATGAAGAATACCCCCCCTAGAAACGTATAAGAAGTTTTCTCCTCGTACGGCTCAAGAAAAAAAAAATGGTTATAAGTGATAGTTATGTCTATGTATAAAATTAGAATTGAAAATACATCTATAAAATAAGCAAATCAATTAGAGATTTAAGTCCTTTTTCTTTTTTAGAAAAGAAAAAAGAAAAAAAGCATCCGTACTCTCATAACTCAAGTTGGATAAGTTTCAAAGCCAAAACGAAAATCCTTAGGCATTTCATTTCCTTTTTTGAGCGGTCTCAAGCCACTTTCCTTTTTTTTTTTGTCTCGTTTCGAATCGAATCGATTTTTTTATTTTTCATTCTGATCGAATTGTTGAGACAATTGAAAATGGTATTTCCTTGTTCCAGGATCCTTTATCTTTTCTTTAAATCATTGGGTTTAGACATTACTTCGGTGATCTTTAAAGTTTTTTTTAGTTTTCAATTTTGAAAAAAAAAAAGACAGCAACACACCCCTTTTTATTTCTTTCTATCAAAGAATCATACGAACAATTGATTCCTCCGGGATACACTTTTGATGGACAGAGTTTTCCCAATTCCAACAAAATTTCCCCTTGCTTTTGTTTTGGATTTTTTAATTGCTCGAATCAGATCCTTTTGATTTCTATATCAAAATTTACTTACGAAGTTTTTTCCAACTTATTGATTGGTATTAACCCTAGATCCTTGCCCCTGAGAAATGAAGAAATCCTTTTACTCGAGCTCCATCCTGTCCTAGTTACATTACCACCCACCAAAGGGTGAGGATTCTAATAGAACAGAAGAAAGAATGTCGAGCCAAGAGCCCATTCATAGAAAAGCAAAATGGTGGATGCAAATCCACAGCGGATCATGTCCTTCAAGTCGCACGTTGCTTTCTACCACATCGTTTCAAACGAAGTTTTACCATAACATTTCTCTAGTTTGGAACTGGTATGTAATTGATTCCATTATGGAATCATGAATAGTCATTGCTTAAGTCTATACACAGTCTTTTTCCTTGTAGATGGAGGGAATATTTAGGTTGTTAGTCTTTCATCCGGAATCCCGAAATGAAAGATCAAATCAGAAAAAAAAAAGGGCGATTTCCGTATCTATCCGATTATACTGAACAAATTTTGTTGGAAGTAATTATGTATATTGTATGTTAATTATTTAATAGTAAGGTAAGGGCTCATAAATCTTAAAAAAAGCGAAAGAAAATTATCATTATCTCTGAAATCGAAGGATAGCAATCCATGCATATAAGCCTTTCCTAAAATTTTGAGTCGTTTTTGTCTGGGCTTCCGATTCAATAATCATTCCCCAAATTGAAAATAATGTAAAATGTAAATAGACTATATGAACCACCCCCGTCTCAATTGTTATTCCCGAGATTTACAATTATTCATTTAGTCATTAAATAAAGCCCAAGACAAAATACCTTAATTTTAAAGATTAAGGTCAAAGAAAATCCATTCCATGTGGAACAGGATTATTGGTTACTGAGATTTGGACCGACACGGATATTCCAATCGGTATCTTTCAGTGCTCCTTAACTCTTATCTACCCCCACCCCGAATTCTTTCGGGGGGATGCTGAATCCTAAAAAAAAAAGATCTTATTTTACGGGATGCTAGACTATTTTTTATAGATATAAAGACAAAAAGGCCCAGATTAAGTCATTGTTTCCTTCTAAATTTTTAGATTCGGTCCGGCCTGGGACGGAAGGATTCGAACCTCCGAATACCAGGACCAAAACCCGTTGCCTTACCACTTGGCGACGCCCCATTTCAATTTCTATTGGTACTTAATAAACAGTATTATTGGGATTGGTTATTTGTCAATTCCAGGCCAAGCCTTAAAATTCGATTATTGTTTTAGTTTAGGAATGTGATACATGTAAGTGTAAAATAAAACTTTTAATTTATTGATCATTACATAGAATTCAATTAAGATATTGTATGAAAGTATGATTTCTTCAATTCTGACACGAGAATAGAAGGATTTTGGTTTTGATTGGTTCGGTTCCAAGAAGTATTTTTATTGTCTACCTTACTTTCTTTTCTTACTTTTTATCTTATATCAATAAGATATTAATAACTCAATCAAAATCCAATTCTCTACAAAAAAAAGGTTTGTTATGTTTAATATCTTTCGTTTAATGTATATCTGTCTTAATTCTGCCCTTTATTCGAGTAGTTTTTTATTCGCCAAATTGCCCGAGGCCTACGCTTTTTTGAATCCAATTGTAGATGTTATGCCAGTAATACCTGTTCTATTTTTTCTCTTAGCCTTTGTTTGGCAAGCTGCTGTAAGTTTTCGATGAAACCTTTAATATTGGGCTAGAAAATTTCATGATTTATCCGAGTTAGAGAAAAAATTATAACAATTGACAAGATCAGATGAGTCTTACAATATGAACGAACCATCACCTCAATTTAAATAGTGAAATTCTTGGGGAGCCACGATCTATTTTGATCCCTCTTTTTGTTATTTGTTGATTATAACCCTTTTTCACTTAAACCATATTAGAGCCGACCACAATGTTGAATTCGAATTATGTTAATTTCTGAAAACTCTTTTCTATTTATAGAATCGAAATTCTAAAAAAAACTTCATTTCTTGATGTCAAAATCGGATATGTCGTATAAAAATATAGAATCTATTTTTTTTTCCTTTTACCCCAAAAAATTATTTGGAGATTGTATAATGCTTACTCTCAAACTCTTTGTTTACACCGTAGTGATATTCTTTGTTTCTCTCTTCATCTTCGGATTCCTGTCTAATGATCCAGGGCGTAATCCCGGACGCGAAGAATAAAAAAAAGAAGGGGTTGCTTGCTTTAGTCGTATAAATGTTCTTAGGGTTTTCCCAATTCCACATCTGTTACTATCTGTTAAGGAAAAGTGTTCACTAAAAAAGATACGAAGCGATCGCCCAAAACGGAAAGAGAGGGATTCGAACCCTCGGTACGAATAACTCGTACACCGGATTAGCAATCCGACGCTTTAATCCACTCAGCCATCTCTCCTAACTGAAAAAAAAAATAATAATAATAATAATTACTATGTTCCATTACACAAAAAATAAAAAATAATGCTTGAAAAAAGCTGCCTTTACTTTATTTTAGATCTTTACTTTCTATATTCTCGATATTCTAGAGAATATAGAAAGTAATTTGATTATATAGCTCATAGAAAATATAGCTTGTAGAATATTTTTTTTTATTGTCTTGTGTATTCTATTATATAAATAGATCGCGCTGTATCAGCAATTCAATTTCTCTCATTTCTACAAAATTCAAAGACAGAGAGCATTCGAAAGAGATAAAATAGAAAAAACTCAAGAAAAGAATATCTCTTTAATTTCGTTCAACGAGGCCCTTTTTATTTCCACTTCGACGGCCTGGCCTGGTCAGTATCCAGCCAGGCACTTTTTTTGTTCTAATGGAACATACCGCCAACCATAGAAAAAATGCGAACCATAACATAAACAAAAATTTTTTATTTGGATTTGATCTGAAAACACAAAAATGAAATACTTTTTATTGGATTCAAAGAACAAGAAAAAGAAGTACTATTTCCATTCCTATGATGACAGAGAATTAGAATCAAAGTGTCATTTCTTAAAAAGATTTTTTTTATGAATTTTTCAATTTAGTTATTTAACCGAAATAACTCCCCCTTTCCTAATTGCATTAGGACTCCTGATAAAGACGTCAACGTTCCAATTTAGAATTTTCATTTCATGATTATTTTGAATTTCTGTTCTATCTTGATTCCATCTGATTCTCTTGTTCGACAAAAAGACCTTTTTATACAATAATCCCATTGTAGCGGGTATAGTTTAGTGGTAAAAGTGTGATTCGTTCAAGTAATCCCCTTAATAGTTAAGGGGTCCCTTATTTTCATTGATATTCCAATCAAAAACTTTATTTCTTAAAAGGATTAAAATTGAATCCTTTCACTCTAAAATGAAAAAAAAAAAAGATTCGGGGAAAAATATCCGTTTTCGTGATTTGTATCCAAGGGTCAATTCGAAATTGAAATTTTGGATTATTAAATTGCGAAACATAATTTTGTTTTTGAATTGGATGCATACTTCCAATTTTTTAAGTCTAAGTAAAGGATCCATGGATAAAGATAGAAAAGTCTAGTTGGAATCGTAACTAAATCTTCAAATTAGGTTTTTTATAGGTTCGATTGAAGCAAAATAGCTAGTAAATGATAACTTTAGTTTACTAAAGACATCAACATATTTATATTCGATTTTTTTTTTATTTTAGCTCGGGGGAAACAAAAAACTTTTCCTAAGGATTCTCTCAAATAGAAATAGAGAACGAAGTAACTAGAAAAATGGGGATTGTTAGAATCCCCCTCTTTTAGAGGGATCATCTAGAAAGCGAATTGTTTTGAATTCATTCAGACAAAAAAAGCTGACATAGATGTTATGGGTCGAATTTTTTTATTTCGCTTGCGGTTTCTATCTGGGAATCTATCCATCATCCATAAAGGAGCCGAATGACCCCAAAGTTTCATGTTCGGTTTTGAATTAGCGGCGTTAAAAAGTAGGAATCGACGTCGACTATAACCCCTAGCCTTCCAAGCTAACGATGCGGGTTCGATTCCCGCTACCCGCTCCATATTCTAATTCTATCAATGAGAATATCAACTCGTCGATGCATTAAGTATAAGTAAGGAAACTTTAATTAATGCATCGCCAAATTGAATATTAAAGTCCTGAAGTTATATCAGATATTCTTTATGCTTTCCGAAGAAGAGATCAAAATAAAAATGCGCCAAAAATTTCGGAATGGGGCTGCAAGGCGTCCATTGTCTAATGGATAGGACATGGGTCTTCTAAACCTTTGGTATAGGTTCAAATCCTATTGGACGCAATTGATTTCCATTTGCCTATATTCTCTTACATAATAATCTATTATTATTTGATTAGGATTATTAATAATAAATTAAATATTATATTAATAAATTTTGATTCGAAATATTGAATATTAATGATAATTTTAAATTACTTATATATTTCTATTATTTATTTTTTAAGTATTGTAAAGAGAAAGATAACTAT